AGAACTGGAGCTGTTGATAAATATTTTTGGAAATCATTCATAGTAATAAAATCAATATTAGAGTAAATAATTAATGAATTTAACGAGGTGAGACAGTTATATCTTCACTAACTGCTACTAAATCATTACTAATTAATTCTTGCCATGCTGAAATTGGCCAAATATAACCAGTTGTCATGATCTTTAATGCTAAAGGAACATTAATAATAATTTCACTCTCACTTGGATTTGCACTTGTACTTATTGCACGTAAGTATTTACGTCCAACCCATCCAATCCAACCAGAAATATAGATAAATCCAAAGCCTGGTAATATAAATTCCGCTGCATGACTCCATCTTCCATCTGCAATTAAATGTGGTAATCCATCTACACCACATAATAATTCTGAACGTGAATATTTATCAAATCGAGCTTGTGTACGCTCAATTTGTTGTTTTAATGCTAAAGCTGGAGGAGAATCTGCTTCATATTGACTTGCTCGCTGTTCTAATTTTTTTACACTTGCATTTAATCGTTTAGTAAATGTAGGAGATTCACTACATTTTGTTAACCCACCAATTTCAGCAAATGCTTGACTTGGTGTTAACGCAATTAAAACGGAAAACAATAGAGTTAATAAATTGACACGTTTCATTAAAAATTAAAAAATTAAAAATATATACTTTAGTAAAAAATTTCATAAAAATTAAAATTACTAATATATATGATAATTTAGTTTTAAATAAAAAAACCATTTTTATTTAAATAAGTAATATGAGTACTAGTTTAAAAATAAAAACAAATATTAATTTATATAAAAAATTATAAAAATCTCTGTAGCTATTTACTAAGTAAAATGCATAATTATTTGAAAAGTAAAGAGTAAATAATTTAAATTTACTCTTTACTTTTCAAATAACTATTCAAGGTCACGACGATTTGGATTTCGTGACGGATCACTTGAAAGGAATCCAAAAATAAATAAAGAAACAAAAAAGATAACTGTTGTATACACTAAAATTTTTAAAGTTAACATTTAATTTTTCCTAAAAACTGTTTTTAATAATATTAATTATACTAAAATATAATAATTATGACCTATTTAATTAAATAAAAAATGTTAATAATTCATAGATCATAAAAATGTGTATAGACTTAGAAGGATAATGGGTAAAGTTTAAAAACTGAAATTTCAACTTGTTTGTCTATTAAACTTAAACTCTTAAGATTACCCACATTGAGATTTTTAATCAAAATATACCCTTCAATAATAATATAATCATCGGGTTTATAATATTTGGCAACATCATAGCTAAGTTTACCCCAAATAGAAAGGTGCACTATAAGCTTTGGATAATTTTGTGAAATTTGAGGTAATTGAACCACTAACTCAGTAAGTGATGTTCCATCTGCAAAAAAACTTTGACCTGAATTTTGAATAACTTTTACCGTAAGAATAACATAATTCATTGAGAATTATATAAAATTTAAATTATTAAAGTTTTTTGCTTTTGAATGTCTTCAAAATTAATATCTCTTAATCGTTTTAATAAACGAATAAAATATTCTAAGAAATAATCATCTAATTGACTAATTTCATTTGATTTAATTTTAAAAGTTTTATATAAATCGAATGTTGATTTTGAGAAATCATTTTCAATATTTAAAATTTCAACAAAAGCCAACCTGTCACTTATATTTTGACCCCATTCAAAAAATCCTAAACACCTAGCAAATATTTTTAAAAGAAATAGTGGAATTTGGTTAACTTTTGCTGGTTGTCCAGCAAGTTGCTCACATAAACTTATGATTTCTGATGAAACCCAACCTTTTGGTCCGCCTAAACAGAAAATTTTATTTTTTGTCTCAGGAAGTTGTAAGGCTTTTAAACAAAATTTTGCAATATCTTGTGTATCGATATAAGATACACAAGTATTTTCATTTGTTACCCAAATAGGTAAATTTTCTAAAATTGGAATTGCATATTGTTCAATTAAACTTTGATAAAACCCTGTTAAACGAAAAATTGTATAAGGAATCTCACTTTGCTTTAATTTAATTTCAATCCCTTGTTTCATTTTCATTAATGGTATATTCGAAAATTGATCTAAATTTTGTGTTGAACAAAATATAAATCGTTGAACTTTTGCTGCCTTTGCTGCTTCAATTAATGCGAGTTTTCCATTCCAATCAACAGTTTTTACTACATCTAAATCAGATGGACGACTTGTTGAAGCATCAATAACTGCGGTAATACCTTGAAAACAAGGGGGAATTGTTTCTGGGATACTTAAATCACCATAAATTAATTCAGCTCCCCATTCTTTTAAAAAATTAGCTTTACGAAAATTACGAACTAAACATCTTACTGGATACCCTTTAGTTAAAGCTTGTAAAACAATTTGGCGTCCTAAAGTTCCAGTACCTCCAACAATTAGTAAACTCATATTTCTATATTAAACCGTTTATAGATTCTAATTAAAAAATTAAAATTTTTTAATTAAAGATTGTACTTTGT